CAATCTTTTTCTGTCCGTGAGGATCCCGCCAGAGCCAGAGCGCCTTCTACTTCTAATAGTAATAATAGTAAGAGGCCATGAACTAGATCAGAATCATTCTCAACGAATCCATAAGAAGTGATCCAATTCTTTTCATTGGGTCTGGATGAAGACCAAAGATCTTGAGCGACCGATCCGGCAGAACAACTCAAAAGATAAAGAAGTATCGTTAATTTCTTCATGCTCGTTCCAAGTTCGAAGTACCATTTGTACAAATCAGAATCCCCTCCCTTACATGAATTCTTCTTCATATAGATAGATATAGGATCTATGGGGCAATTACTTAGAAGTACATTTTGTGCAACAGCCCTTCCTATCTGATAGAAAAGGATCCCATGATCCTGAACCGATCTTATCTGGGATCGAAAATCCCAAGTTTTTCTATGAAGAGCTGATCTAATTGTATTAGTTTCTATAATGGATTTCTTCTGTGTAATACTAATTGATAGGGCCTCATTGATAAGTGCTACAAGATCTCGCGCATTGGAACCCATGGTTATGGACCCGAATCCGTTAGTATGGAACATCCTCTTTTCCAAGTGAAATCCCCTAGTATATGAAAGAATGAAAAAGTGCTTTCGTTGTTGTGGAAGAAGAAGCCTTCGTATCTTAATGCATGTATTTAATTTATTCGGAGCTATTAGAGCGGGATCCACTTTTTGGGGAATATGAGTCGAAGCAATAACAAGAATCTTTCCAGTGGAACATCTTTCACAATCCCTGGAGAGATAGTTCTCTAATAGACCGAGGGATAAGTAATTCGACTCATTCACATGCAGATCATGAATGTTTGGAATCCATATTATGCAAGGAGACATTGCTTTTGCTAATTCGAATTGAAGGGTGATATCAAATCGGTCTATTTTTGGCGTCATATACATAGTTAGCAGCTCCGTATCAATATCAAGGTCATCATCACTACCATCAATATAAATATCATCAATATTGGTATCGTCACTATCATCACTATCATCAATAGGATAACCTTTAGGCTTGTCATCCAGGAACTTGTTCGGAAATACCGTAATGAAAGGAACATAGGAGTTTGTCGCTAGGTATTTGACCAAACAGGATCGTCCAGTTCCTATAGAACCTATCACTAAAATACCTCTAGAAGGGGATAGGGCTAAGCGGAGCGAAAAGGGAGGAGATGGGGAATGAAAACTATTAGCCCCGCACGAGGTTTGTGAATAAGCGATTGTCTGATAATGAGCAAGGAATATCCGTCTTTCTGCTAAACAGGATCTATTGAACTCATAATTCATTAGATCCTTTTTATGAATGTCAACTAAGTATCGTAAGGAAATTGATCCCGGTTGTTCAATCATTTGATAACCAGAGTCATTCTTTGATAAATGATCACTATAAGTCAGATTCAATAGAATTTTATCAATCCTTTTTTCTGTCGTTAAGGTGGAGAACTGAACCAAGAATTCTCTTTCTTCATCATCAATCGAATCACTGTTCGCGACCCAGAATTCTATTTTCTCATCAATCCAATCACCGTTCACGTTTTTTCTTTTTCTTATCAATGAATAGATCTCTTTACTTGTACGACTTAGATGTCTCGTATTTCTCGAAAAAATGATTCGATTGATGGGATTTGGTATGATACTTACAAGATCAATGAGATTGATCTTCCAATATTTCTTCTTAGAACGTATTGATTTGACCCCATAAGCACCACCCAATAGCATGTTGCCACCAGAAGCAGAACCCCGTATTTCTTCCAGAGAATCTCCTAATTGTTCCAGAACAACTAGAAAGAAATTCTTTAACCAGAAAGAATTCAGTTCAGATGTAGGATACCTATCCAGAAGTTTTCGAAATTCCATCATGTATGATGGAATCATCAAAGATTTGATCTTTTCTAACTCTGTCTGTAACTCGCTAGAGGCTCCGGAAACAAAGAGAAGATGTATATGAACGAGATATCCAGCAACAAGAAGAAGGAAAAAGATTGAATAGAGGAACTCCCGAGCATTTGTTGATCTCAGATGTGCCCATATCAATGGAATGGGTGACTCATTCTTTCGATGAATCATTTCTTCGGACAGAAGAAGATTCTGTAAACATTGACTCGAAATCTCACTTATCAGAGTCCATCGTGTAAGAATCTTCTGAGTAATTTGAGTAATTGGCCGTGATATATCTGATCCATGCATCATATCATGAAAAATGGATACAAATTTTTGACTGATACTTAGTATCGGCAATGGGTCTGAAAGAGTATCTAAAAGAGTGAAATTGAGATATTTGCACCCTGTCGAAGTAAGGAACCATGGCATATATGTTTGGAACAGATTCCATTTTGAGAGATTTGAAAAAGCACTATCTCGTTGAAAGGTTCTATACATCTGCCCTTTCTCAACGCGTTTCTTTAGACAAAGACTCCGTTTTTTCCTCTTTCCGGATGGTAAATACTTCTCAGAACATGGAGTGTGAATCAAACCCATGTTTG